TTTTTATTGTTTTTTCAAAAGATTTGATTATGTATCGAGACAGTAGTATGAGATAAAAGGTATTTCCTATTTTTTATATTGGGGATTCCAGTTCAGCGTCACAAACTTTTTTATTTTCACACCGGGGGCTTTGTTGTGTTCTGAAAGAGTTCGAAAATAAAAAACAAGATTATTTTTTTCTTAATTTTACAAAAAGCAACTTTGGGATTGCTGAAACACAGACAAACCAAATAATAAATATATATAAAGCAACGGAACCATCATAGTATTTTTGAACTCCTACGAAAGGAAGGGTGGTAATTTGATCATTTACCGATCTGGGTCTGATAGATCCTATTTTTTCTTTGATGGAAGGTAAAGGTCAATTTTATTATAGAGCCGTATGCAATGCATAAAAGATGCCCGTACGGTTGTGGTTGGTCAATTCTATCTTTTTTTGTCTTTTTATTCTTTATCTTTCTTTTCGATTCATCATGCAAAATAGAGGAACTCCTCCTTTGTTATACTATCAGGGTAATGATTCATCAACCTGCTAGTTCTTTTTATGAGGCACAAACGGGAGAATTTATCCTGGAAGCGGAAGAGCTGCTAAAACTGCGTGAAACCCTCACAAGGGTTTATGTACAAAGAACGGACAAACCCTTATGGGTTGTCTCGGAAGACATGGAAAGAGATGTTTTTATGTCAGCAACAGAAGCCCAAGCTTATGGAATTGTTGATCTTGTAGCGGTGGTTGAGTGAAAAAAGATCGGATTTATTTCGCGCAAATCCTCGATTTCCTATTTTATATTTTTGATGAATTTACTATAAAATAAAATAAAAGTAATTCAAAATTATCAGGTTAGGATCGATCTAAACCAGCCCATTATTTATATGATATGATTCAATATGCCAACTATTAAACAACTTATTAGAAATACAAGACAGCCAATCAGAAATGTCACAAAATCACCCGCGCTTCGGGGATGCCCTCAGCGCCGAGGAACATGTACTAGGGTGTATGTGCGACTCGTTCAGATCATGAGCTGGGATAAAAGAAATAAAACTTTTTATAGTATCAATGATCAGTACCGGTGAATAGGATAGAATAGAAAAAGAAGTCCGTTAAATTCAGTAAAAAAAAAAAAAATAAAGAATCTATCCATTCTATTGTGTATGAAATTTATGGTTTACATTGGTGCAAATCCAATCACCTCACTTTAAGATGAGAAGCAATTCTCCATTGGTAGCAAATGGTTATCCATTAAGCGGAGGAAATCCTACTTAAATTAAAAATAAAAACATAAAACTTAGGCCCCCTCTTGCAAGAACGGACTAACAGGGTTAGCTACCCAGCCAACTTTCATAATTAAATACCGTTACTGTGTAAGTAGATCTAATCGTGAAAGACCTATTACTGGATAATTCATGGGTAGAGCCAAAGAATGTGAACTATACAAGTTACCAATAACATTGATTAAATGAAGTAAAGGCTCCGGTGTATAGAAAAAACCTCACCGTTTAAGAAGTAACCATATAAACGAAGGAAGCCTCTATTTCTTTATCCATTTATATTTTTTTATTTATTATATTTTGATACCTAGTAAAATTAAATTTCTTATTTCGAAGTGAAATGTCTAGAAAAAATAAAAATAGTGGTCGGGAAGGTTATAGTAGCCAAAGTCATTGGAATTTTTAGTTTATACATTGGAAAAAAGCTTTGTTATTAATAGACTAGGAAAGGGAAAAAGAATAACTGAAAGAAAGAAATCTATTAGTTATTCGTCAAAGTTTCATTTATTCAATGACCAGAATTAGACGGGGAAATATAGCTCGGAGACGTAGAACAAAAATTCGTTTATTTGCATCAAGCTTTCGAGGGGCTCATTCAAGACTTACTCGAACAATTACTCAACAGAAAATAAGAGCTTTGGTTTCGTCTCATCGGGATAGGGATAAGCAAAAGAGAAATTTTCGCCGTTTGTGGATCACTCGAATAAACGCAGTAATTCGTGAAATAGGGGTATCCTATAGTTATAGTAGATTAATACACGACCTATATAAGAAACGGGTGCTTCTTAATCGTAAAATACTTGCACAAATAGCTATATCAAATAAAAATTGTCTTTATATGATTTACAATGAGATCATAAAAGAAGTAGATTGGAAAGAATCCACCGGAATAATTTAAACGGAGTTCCCGGAGAATGAACTCCGGGAGGGTAAAGTAAAAATGAATATGATAAAAAAATTAGTAAAAATGAATGAACACACTCAAAAAAAATCTTTATTCTTACCCGATTCTTTTTTTTCTTACGACACGAGAATTAAATCTGTATTTTTCATATTTTTAGAACAAAACAGCAATCTGCAGTTGAGTTCGTATTTTCATTTTTATTCAAGTGAAGAAAGAGTAAGCCTATTTATTTCTGGCTCGAAGACCCGCAGTTCTGGTGGTCGACTCGGTTCTTTCAAACTGTTTCTCATTATTAAGAAAAGGTAACAAAGATAAAATACGAGC